AGCCAAATAAGGCTTAGCTGATCGTATTACCACAGAGTCAACTTGAACAATTAGAACTTGACCCGATTTGAAATGCGGTCCTTTTTTGGCTATACATACATTTTCACAAAGAAACTGCCCAAGACTAACGATTGTAGATGTCTCTTCACAATAATTGTAATGGAGAAAATACCAATTCAAATGGAATGGATTCAAAATGATGTTACTGCATGAATAGGGATTATAAATTTGACCATTTTCATCCAGTAAATAATATTTAAGTATTTGAAAAATCTTTTTCAAATTGTCAAGTTGCAAATAGTTAGTTACCAAGATCTGATTATGGGTTATTAAATGGGAAAATAAATCAAAATTATAAATTGGAAAGCCTGTTCCTAACGGGCCCAACGAATTCCTAATTGGAATTAGGGGGTTCTTTTTGATTGATTCTTTTATCACATTGGGAGATTTTACATCGTTGAATGGGCCTATTCGAAAACAATTGGATGATGACAAAATTATCAAAGATTGAGATTCCTTATTTCGATTCAACAACGTATGGATAGTTCCTTGATTTGGATTAAGGGATTCTTGAATCCTTGCCTTGGAATTGGAATAGGAATAAATGGAAGAAAACGGATTGACATTAGCGCGATCTGATCCATTCTCAGAGATCAATCCTGAACCCGACAGATCGTTCCTTTTTCCGGTATAAGAAATAGGTGACTTCGTTAAGTCGATTCTTAGAAAATATCTAAGCAAACCATTTGTCCTTATTTCAACAAAGGAAGCACAGGCCTTTTCGATCTTTTTGTCTTGGTCCCAATTTAACACTAAAGAAGTCCGAACTAATTGAATACTTGTGTCCCAAATTTCAAGAATTGGGTCATAATAAAGGATATAATTGACAACTCGAAGTTGTAGATTATCACTTTCCTGCAAGAGATCCGGCGGGAAAAGTCTTCCTAAATTTATACCCTCCGTTTTTTTATATGGGACTACGGGTTGAACCAAAACAAAATACTTTTTTTCATACCTGGAAAGTTTCATTCGTTGGATATAGAGCCAATTTTTCAATTTTTTGTATTCTTTGGAATTTGGTTTTCCCCCTCCTGGTGGTATCAATCGGAATGCCTTATTTGTCTTTCCAGGAAAATGGATATCTCCAGAAAAGATTATCAGTTTCATTTTTTCTGCTTTTTTCTTCACTCGGACCAATCCGCCTACCCGACTTCTTCTATTTAAAGTGATTTGTGTATCTGCCCCAATAATACTATTGTGCCGTACCATTATGGAAGAAGATTCGGCCAAAATGTGGACTTCCACGGGAATAAAAAAAAATGGATTTACTTCCTTTTGGTATTTTGGCCAAAATACCTTGACTCCTCGATACTCAATCAAATCCTCTTCGTTGACGATTGAATTCAGTTCTCTAGTCTCATATTTAGTAAGTCCCGAGCTTTTTCTTATATATCGAGGATCGTCGAAATAAGCAAGAATACTATTTCTACGGAGAATACCATTTCTGGGGATTTCCATTGAGATACCTGAAGAAGGTATTAGTTGGTTCTCGCCTTCTTGAATCGATTCGAGTGGGATGATGAATCTATTTCTTCGCCTCTTTGCCAATAAATCAGAATTGCCGTCGAGAATGGCGGGATATCTGAGATTACAACGACCTGTACATGTCATTCGATTAAGTTCTGAATAATCAGGAATCCTATCTCCTTTTTGATTTTTATCAGAAAAATACGAACTAAAAAATTTGTGTCTCACTTGATTATTAGTTACTGAGGGGTTAGCAATATATCTTGGCTTGACAGAAAGAGAATAAGCGTTCATTTGATCTTGATCCTTGTGGATCGAACAGGGGCTTAGACTGTATCTCCAGGGTTCCCCTAATAATATCCATAAATGACTTGTTTTTGGTAAGAGATGAATATTACCATATGTAAATTCAGGTGCATGGTACACATCGGTATTCCAGTGCATTTCGCCCTCTGAGTCAGAATAAATATGTTTTCGAACCTTCTCTTTCAAATTCAAAGTGGATGTTCTCGCGCGAATCTCAGCAATCACTTGTTCTGATTCTACATATTGATCGTTTTGAACTAAAAGAAAACTTTTGGGCGGAATACACACATTGTGTATAATATCTTCACTCTCAATAGTTACATACAAGTCTCTAGAACATAGAAAAGCAGGATGTCCATGACGTGTACGTGTCGGATGAACCAAATCCTCATTGAATTTTATTTTTCCATTAGAAGGGGCTCGCACATGTTCTGCAGTACCCCCTGTGAATACTCCGCCGGTATGAAAAGTTCTTAATGTTAATTGAGTGCCCGGTTCTCCAATAGATTGACCTGCAATAATACCTACGGCTTCTCCCAATTCGACCAGGTCGTCATGAGCTGGACTCCGGCCATAACATAATTGACAAATCCAAGATGTACTCCTACAAGTAAAGGGGGTTCGAATAGAGATTGGTTGTGCTCTAAAAGTTATGAATCTACTGACAAGTCCAACCCCAATATCTTGATTTCTAGTAGCAATACATCGCGAACCTATATATATATCATCTGCTAATACACGGCCAATTAATGTTTGGATAAAAATCCTGTCCGGCATCATTCCATTTCGAGGACTTACAGAAATACCTCGAACGGTGCCACAATCTGTTCGACGTACAACAATGTGTTGAACTACTTCAACAAGTCTGCGCGTGAGATATCCTGCATCTGATGTTCGGATAGCGGTATCCACAACCCCTTTACGGGCTCCGTAGCAAGAAATAATGTATTCTGTTAAAGAGAGCCCTTCGCGTAAATTGCTTTGAATGGGTAAATCAATCATTTGCCCTTGGGGATCCGACATTAATCCTCTCATACCTACTAATTGATGTACCTGAGATGCATTTCCTCTGGCTCCCGAAAAAGACATTATATGGACTGGATTAAAAGGATCGGTCATCCGAAAATTAGGATTCATTTCTTGTCGCAAATATTCACTTGTGGCATACCATATTTCGATCGATTGACGTAATTTTTCTACCGCGTGTACATTCCCATAATGATGGTGTTTTTCCAAAATAAAACTTTGTTGTTCAGCGTCTTGAACTAGCCATCTTTTAGAAGGTATTGTTAAAAGATCATCAATTCCTAATGAAATGGATGCGGCGGTAGCTTGTCGGAAACCCAGAGTCTTTACTTGATCCAGGATATGTGATGTATATCCTATTCCATAGTGATCAATAAATCGACTAATAAGTCGTTTCATGGCAGTTCCGTCTATCACTTTATTGTGAAAGACCTGAGTGGGCCGTTCTGCCATCAGTACCTCCATATTGCGCTGAGTAGAATTTGACAATGGGCTTGAGTCAGTGATTGGAAAACTTCCTTTTCTAGATCTTGATTCACGTAGAAATTCTGCAATTATGGTCCTAGTTAACCCGGAGAGACTCGAATTCCCGTTGGTAGCATAGAATTACAACAGCCTTGCCAAAACCCCTGTATGGCTTCTTCGATTTCTCGATAAAGAGAAATATGACCAAGAGTGGTTCGAATATATACATAAAGAATTTGTTTTTTTATACTTCGTACTATTAGATAGTGTCCATAAATCTCATAATAGGTCCCCACAGATTCATAGTGAATTTCGATGGGAGCTTCTCTTGCAGCAATAACGCGTTGATCTAGTCGCCACCGCAGCCACAAAGGACTACCTAAATTGATTCGTTTTTGCCGATAAGCTCCAATTGCATCATAGGCATTACAAAAAAAGGGTTCTTTTTTTTTTGTATACTTATAGTTATTATCTTCATTTTGATAGTTTCTACGATTACATGGATTATACCTATTTACACAAATACCCCGACGATTTCCACTCGTTAAGACATAGAGTCCACTAAGCATATCTTGAGTTGGTGCCGAAATGGGATCCCCAATAGTTGGAGACAAAAGATTCATATGAGAAAACATAAGTAAACGTGCCTCTGCTTGAGCCTCCAAAGATAAAGGCACATGAACAGCCATTTGATCCCCGTCAAAGTCTGCATTGAAGCCCTTACAAACTAATGGATGTAAACAAATAGCGCGCCCTTCCACTAAAACGGGGAGGAATGCCTGTATGCCTAATCTATGCAGAGTAGGCGCTCTATTCAGCAATACAGGATGGTCATCCAGAATTTCCTGAAGTATTTCCCATACAATCGGTTTTTTTTTCCGAATTTGACTCTTAGCAACTCCTATGTTCGAAGCAAGATGTTTTCTAATTAGGTCACGAATTACAAATGCCTGGAAAAGTTCTATTGCTATTTCGCGAGGCAATCCACATCGATGTAATGAAAGTGAAGGGCCCACGACAATCACGGACCGCCCTGAATAATCGACCCGTTTACCAAGCAAAGTCTCGCGAACTCTTCCTTCTTTGCCTTCAATTACATCTGAAAGCGACTTGTAAACTCTATTATGATCATCCCTCATTGGTTGTCCGCAGATTCCATTATCAAGAAGTGCATCCACGGCTTCTTGTAGCAATTTTTCCTGAGATATTATTAATTCTTCTGGCGTAGCTATACTTGTTGTTAATAGATCTGTAAGAGTATTATTCCGATAGATAATTCTTCTATAGATTTCATTAATATCCGAGGTCACTAGTTTATCCTCATCTATATGATAGATTGGTCTCAACTCAGGAGGAAGAACTGGTAATAGACACAAAACCATCCATTTTGGTTCTATATTTGTTCGAATAAAATGCTTAGCCAATTCCATGCGTCTAAGCAAAAAATCTTTTCTTCTTCCAACTTTTCGATCTTCCCATTCATTCCCTGTGGGTTCTTCTTCCTCCAATTCTTTCCATTCTACCAATGAATAGTCTATAATAATTCGTAAATCTAGATTGGCTAATTGTTGTCTGATAGAACCTCCCCCGGTAGACATCTCTCGATTTCGAAATGTATCGAAGCTCCGGGTAGTAAAAAAAATGGGGATCCTGTATTTCCATGGTTGGATTTCATA